TTATAAATGAATTTTCTAGCATTTGACTCCGCACTACTGAAGGATTTAGTTGCACACTCGAAAGATAGCCCAGAAAGTCGAGGGAATGATTGGATAATTGGTTTATATGGATCCTTCCTGGTTGAGACCATACGTAAAAATTACATTGCCATAAATTGACAAGGTAATATTTCCATTTATTCAGCAGAAGGGGGGTACCTTTTGATGCCAGAATTGATTTTCCTTGATACCTAACATAATGCATGAACGGATCTTTGAACAACCATAGGACGGTCGGAAAATCATTAGAAAAGACTTCTACAACATGTTTTATTTTTCCATAGAAATGTATTCGCTCAAAAAGAGTTCCAGAAGATGTTGATCGTAAACGAGAAGATTGGTTACAAAGAAAAATGAAGATAGATTCGTATTCACATACATAAGAATTATATAAAAATAAGAATAATCTTTGATTCCTTTTTGAAACAATAGAAATGGATTTCTTTGGAGTTGGAGTAATAAGACTATTCCAATTCTGATACTCATAGAGAAAGAATCGTAATAAATGCAATGAAGAGGCATCTTTCACCCAGTAGCGAAGAGTTTGAACCAATATTTCAAGATGGATGGGGTGGGGTATTAGTATATCTGACACATAATTTAAATGTAAAAAATTGTCTTCTAAAAAAGGAAATATTGAATGAATTGATCGTAAAGATTTTACTAATTCTTTCTTTTCTAAGGAAGATACAAATCGTAGGGAAAACGGAATTTCCACAATGACCGCAAACCCCTCTGATATCATTTGAGAATATAAATTCTTGTTATGCCCAAAAAATTGATTTTGGTTCGAATCATTAGCAGAAATAATAAAATGATTCTGTTGACACATTCGAGTAATTAAACGTTTCACAATTAGTGAACTGGATTTATTGTCATAACCAAAATTATCCAACAAAATGGATCTATTTAAAACATGATCATGAGCAAGTGCATAAATATACTCCTGAAAGATAAGTGGATATAGGAAGTCATGTTGCCGAAATTTATCGAGTTCTAAATATCCTTGAAATTCCCCCATTTGAAATTAGATTTGAACCAAAGATAGGTGATTTCTTAGATTATCAAATGATACATAGTGCGATACGGTCAAAACAAGGTATTATAGTCAGAAAAGAATAGATACCTCGGAGACAGGTAAGCTCATCAATGGACTCTCTTTTTTCATCTAATAGGTTTATGTTCCTTATAGGATAACAAGATGGTTAGAAATCCTTTATTTTTGCAACCCAATCGCTCTTTTGATTTTGGAAAAAAATTATCTTTATCAATATACCGCTTCTTCTACACATTCATCTCCAATCCATAATGGAGAATAGCTAATAGTTAGGATTCATTAAAAAAAATAGATAATCCACTCATAGGAGAAGCCTTTCCCGCATCAGGCACTAATATATTTTTAACGTCTAATTAGATCGGGTAATCATTCAAATTAAGAACAGAAGCCCGTTGCTTTTTGTTTCCCTATAATTGGAGCCATACGACTCTATCCATTTATTGACTCGACCCAACTTCGAATTCATTTTGTTCCGCTCCAAGACTTCAAACAAGTCTTTGTACCGATCCGGTAAGAATGCAATATTCTCAGAATTCTCCATTGATACGACATGCTATTTTTTCCATTCATTCCCTTTCAGGATCAGTCGTGGTCTTACAAACTCTACCGATGGTATGGACGAATCCCTTGCTTCATCCAAATGTGTAAAAGATCCTAGCCGCACTTAAAAGCCGAGTACTCTACCGTTGAGTTAGCAACCCGCATAAAAATCTAAGATGTGTAGATACAGTCGAAATCAAAATAAATAAAGAAATTTGATTGCATAACACAATCAAAAAATAGAACTAAGAATAATAGAACAAAGAAAAAATTTTCATCGCATCGATTTTGAACTGAACATAAAAATGAAAAGATCAGATGAAAATACAAGAAATTAGAAAATAGATATAAATGTCAAAATTGATAGACCACCTTTTCCGTTTCCGTTTTTTTTCACTCAAAAAAGACTTACTTCTTGTATCACAGCGAATCCAACGAACCCATCAGTTGAATGAAGTAAAGTCAAAAACCAAACCTATGCGACGGAGATAAATAGATTTATACACGATCAAATTATATTTGTTCGATACGCTGTTGTCAATATAAATGTTGTGAAAAGAATACAATGGCGAAAATAGAAACAAATTCAATTTAAATAAAAAAATAAGGACTGGTGTTGGATTGGCACTACATAGATAATCTACATAGATACAAAAAGGTGTAGATAGAGAAAAGTAGGAAAAAAGATCCGAGTTATTCAATCAATATAAGTCGATCGAATAAGCAAGCTTGATTCCGTGGTTATTATTTGTTAGTAGAGTTCCAACGAAAACCACCCGATTGAGGGTAATGTCAGAATTTGATTTGATATTGCGAGATCCAATTTCTTCATCTAGTCACTTGATTTTTTGAATATCCATCTTATATTTCTTTTGGTCGTTATATAACAATATAACATGGGATTCTATGGGAACAATAAGAAATAGGCATGAATACAGTAAGAGAAGGAGGAATAGTATAGAAAAAGTTCTACTATATATGATATACGAGTCATCCCCACACTTTTTTTTATTTCATTAATTGAATTTCGTTTGATTAAAGCGAAATTCGTTAAAAACCTCTGCCTTCTTTGAAATATCATGAACAGTTCCTGTAGGTTGAGCGCCTTTTGCAAGGAAATATAGAATAGCAGGAACATTTGAATAAGTTTGATTCTTTATCGGATCATAAAAACCAACTTTTTGAAGATCTCTTCCTTCTCTTCGGGATCGAACATCAATTGCAACGATTCGATAGACGGCTCATTGGGATAGATGTAGATGAACAATACCCCCCCCCCCTAGAAACGTATAAGAAGTTTTCTCCTCGTACGGCTCAAGAAAAAATGATTCGAAGTTATGTCTATGTATAGAATTTTCATGGCAAATAGATCCATAAAATCATCAAATCAATTAGACTATGATTTAAGTCCTTTTTCTTTCCTAAAAAAAATTTGTACTCATAACTCAAGTTGGATAACTCTCAAATAGCTCAAAGAAAACCCTTAAAGCATTTTATTTATTGAGTGGTCTCTAACCCCCTTCTTGTCTCGTTTAGAATCTGTTTTTATTCTTCATTCTTATTTAGTTGTTGAGACAATTGAAATTGGTGTTTCCTTGTTCCAGGATCCTTTATCTTTTCTTTGAATCATTGGGTTTAGACATTACTTCGGTGATCCTTAATCCTTTCAAAATGGCAGCAACATACCTTTTTTTGTGATTTCTTTCTATCAAAGAATCATAAGAACGGTTGATTCCCGCGTGTTACACTTTTGATCGAAACAGTTTTACCAAATCCAACAAATTTCCTTTTGGATTTGAAACTTTCTCGAATTGAATCCTTTCGATTTCTATATCGAAGATATACTTACGAAGTTGTTCCAACTTATTCATTGGCACTAACCCTAGACCCTTGCCCTTGAGAAATGAATCAATACTTTCTACTCGAGCTCCATCATGTACTATTTACATTACAACCCAACAAAAATTGTTGGTTCTAGTCGAACAGAACAAAGGATGTCGAGTCAAGAGCACTTTCATTCCTAATAAAATGGTGGATTCTTACATCCACAGCTGATCATGTCCTTCAAGTCGCACGTTGCTTTCTACCACATCGTTTCAAACGAAGTTTTACCATAACATTCCTCTATTTTGGAACCAGTATGTAATTGATTCAATCATGGAATCATGAATAGTCATTGGGTCTGTCGGTAAATAGTAATCTATACTTTTTTTGTCCTTCTATATGGTTACAAATGAGTAGATATTTTCTGAAAAAGTCTCAGCAATAATTCATTAATCCCCATATTTATAAATGCAACTTTTTTTCCTATTTAATTAACACGAATAAATGAGTTCTTTTTGAATCTCCATCTTCGAGTGACTCGATAGGATAGATTCACTAATCTCACACTTCTTCGAATATCAAGGACTCATAAGAAGTAATTAAAAATAGTGATAAAAATATTGAATTAAAAAAAATGTCCTACTTCCACATCATTATTTAAATAATGTTTTTGAGTAAGTACCGCATTTTTTTTAATCATCATAAGAAAGATCAATCCATGTTTCGTTTCTTTTCGAATTGAACCACCAATGATTTAAAACAGATAGATAGATTGAAAAATAATAGATTGAAAAATAAATCCAATTTATTTCTTTTTTATGGAATGGATAAAAAGGATTGATATATAAGAGAACGTTATTCTTTCATCTGATTGCTAAAATAAAAATAGAAAGAATAGAGGATTCCATATTTATCAGATAAACCTGAACAATTGTCACTGGAAGTAATTAAATTATGAATATTTTTAAAATTTAAGGGATCACAAATCTTTTTCACAAAAATGGAAACACTGTTGTTACTGAAATAGAATGATAACAATATATACAACAATACTATTTGACTTGAGGTTCCGTAAGTTTTTTGTAACCTTTCCATAAAATAAATAAAATGAAATAGAATGTATGAATGACCCCCTGCCTCAAACGTTACAGCGATTTACAACTATTTTCATAAGAGCCAAAGAAAATAGATCTGTTACATATGTAATTTACTCGATCGTTTATTAATCAGATTCATACAGATACAGATATTAAAATTGAGATTTCAATTGCCGATTAAGTTCTGTCCACCCTCCCCGCGATGATCAATTATAATAAAAAAAGGATCTTCTTTTACGGGATGCTAGAGGAGATAGTATAGGTACAAAGCAAAAAAAATAGGTCCAGATTAAGTCGTTGTTCCTTTTTTTTTGACCCCAAAACCCAGTGGCTTAATCCCGTTGATTGAATTCAATTAGTACCAAGAACCCCCTCTTGTGTAGAATTCAAAAATCGACAGAGAAATTTTTGGCTATCTCATTTAAGTTTACATTTAAGTTTAA